CTCCAATAATGAAATAAATCAAGAAAAAATTAATAATAAAAAAAAAATTCACTTTATGTTTATTTCGACTATAAAAAAGTCACTTTATAATATTAGTAAGAAAAATTCACATATTTTGTGTGATTTATCCTACTTGTCACAAGCATATGTATTTTACAAATTATCACAAACCCAAGTTATTAATTTTTCTAAATTTAGATCTGTTCTTCAATATAACACAACGTCTTGTTTCCTTAAGACTAAAATAAAGGACTATTTTAAAACACTAGGAATATTTCATTCGGAATTAAAAGATAAGAAACTTCAGAGTTATAGAATAAATCAATGGAAAAACTGGTTAAGATGGCATTATCAATACGATTTATCTCAGATTAGATGGTCTAGATTAATGCCAAAAAAATGGCGAACTAGGGTTAATCAAAGTTGTATGGCTCAAAATAAAAATAGAAACTTAAACAAATGGAATTCATATGAAAAAGACCAATTACTTCATTACAAAAAAGAAAATGATTCGGAACTCTATTCATTATCAAACGAAAAAGATAATTTTAAAAAATGTTATGGATATGGTCTTTTAGCATATAAATCGATTAATTATGAAAATAAAAGTGACTCATTTTTTTCTAGATTACCCTTTGAAGTTCAAGTAAAGAAGAACTTAGAAATTTCGTATAATTCCAACACGTCCAAACACAACTTTGTTGATATGCCCGGCAATCTTCATATCAATAATTATCTAAGAAAGGGCAATATTCTAGATAGAGAAAGAAATCTCGATAGAAAATATTTTGATTGGAAAATTATCCATTTTTCTCTTAGACAAAAAGGAGATATTGAAGCCTGGGTTAAGATCGATACCAACAGTAATCCAAATACTAAAATTGGTATTAATAATTATCAAATAATTGATAAAATTGAGAAAAAGGGGGTTTTTTATCTTACAACTCATCAAAATCCAGAAAAAACTCAAAAAAATTCGAAAAAAGTCTTTTTTGATTGGATGGGAATGAATGAAAAAATATTTAATCGTCCCATATTGAATCTGGAATTTTGGTTCTTCCCAGAATTTGTACTACTTTATAATGTCTATAAAATAAAACCGTGGATTATACCAAGCAAATTCCTTCTTTTTAATTTGAATACAAATAAAAATGTTAGTCAAAATAAAAACCAAAACTTTTTTCTACCATCAAATAAAAAAATAAAAATAAAGAATCGAAGTCAAGAAGCAAAAGAACCCCCAAGTCAAAGAGAGCGTGGATCAGATATAGAAAACAAAGGAAATCTGAGCCCTGTTTTTTCAAAACATCAAACCGATCTTGAAAAAGATTACGTGGAATCAGACACAAAAAAGGGTAAAAATAAAAAACAATACAAAAGCAACACGGAAGCAGAACTAGATTTGTTCTTGAAACGTTATTTGCTTTTTCAATTGAGATGGAACGGTGCTTTGAATCAAAGAATGTTCGAAAATATCAAGGTATATTGTCTCCTGCTTCGACTGATAAATCCAACCAAAATTACTATATCGTCAATTCAAAGGAGAGAAATGAGTTTGGATATAATGCTGATTCAGGCAAATTTACCTCTTACAGACTTGATGAAGAAGGGGGTATTGATTATCGAACCTATTCGGTTGTCTGTAAAAGATAATGGACAATTTATTATGTATCAAACCATAGGTATTTCATTGGTTCATAAAAGTAAACACCAAACTAATCAAAGATACCGAGAACAAAGATATGTTGATAAAAAGAATTTTGACGAATTCATTCTGCAACCTCAAACTCAAAGAATAAATACAGAAAAAACTCATTTTGGTTTGCTTGTTCCTGAAAATATTTTATGGTCTAGACGTCGTAGAGAGTTGAGAATTCGAAGTTTTTTTAATTCTTGGAATTGGAATGTCGTCGATAGAAATTCAGTATTTTGCAACGAAACCAATGTAAAAAACTGGAGTCAATTTTTGGGTGAACGGAAACCCCTTTATAAAGATAAAAATGAATTAATTAAATTTAAGTTCTTTTTTTGGCCTAATTATCGATTAGAAGATTTAGCTTGTATGAATCGTTATTGGTTTGATACCAATAATGGTAGCCGTTTCAGTATCTTAAGGATACATATGTATCCACGATTGAAAATTAATTGATAGTACTATATACCCTGTCTCGTATAGAGTATCTGAAAGCAAATAAATGCAAACATGCCTTGTTTTACATCTCATTCGAATCTAATTCGAGTAGACAATACTAAATCAATAAAATAAGGTATTGATTAGATCTAGAAATGAATCAACAGAATCTTCTTCATTTTAGGATTTTAGGTTTCAATTATTCGCTTTTGTGATTAAAAAAAACGTACCTACCGTCTTTTTGGATTCCTATCTGAATCAAATTTGAAATTTGATTAATTTATTGGAATTGCTAAAATTAGAGGTTCATAAAGAAATTAAGTCTATATACCACGTTTAAATTACTGGCATTATTATTACTGATCAATAAAATTCGAAAAAATCCATATCTGTAAAATAAAGAAAGGGGAAATTCATTTATGGTAAAAAATTCTGTCATTTCAGTTATTTCTCAAGAAGAAAAGAAAGGATCTGTTGAATTTCAAGTATTCAATTTCACCAATAAGATACGAAGACTTACTTCACATTTAGAATTGCACAAAAAAGACTATTTATCTCAGAGAGGTTTGAAGAAAATTTTGGGAAAACGTCAACGACTGCTAGCTTATTTGGCAAAAAAAAATAGAGTACGTTATAAAGAATTAATTAATCGGTTGGACATTCGAGAGACAAAAACTCGTTAATTTGATTAATTTGAAGAGTTATTTCATTTTCACTTATATGTTTCGATTAAATTTTGATGAACTTCTTTTCACTTTCAGTAATTCATGGAAGAATGAATCGTTAAAAAACTTATGACTGCACCAACTACAAGAAAAGACCTCATGATAGTCAATATGGGGCCTCAGCACCCATCAATGCACGGTGTTCTTCGACTCATCGTTACTCTAGATGGTGAAGATGTTGTCGACTGCGAACCAATATTGGGTTATTTACATAGAGGGATGGAGAAAATTGCGGAAAACCGAACAATTATACAATATTTGCCTTATGTAACACGTTGGGATTATTTAGCTACTATGTTCACAGAAGCAATAACCATAAATGGACCCGAACAATTAGGCAATATTCAAGTACCTAAAAGGGCTAGCTATATCAGAGTCATTATGTTGGAGTTGAGTCGGATAGCTTCTCATTTGTTATGGCTCGGTCCTTTTATGGCGGATATTGGTGCACAGACCCCTTTCTTCTATATTTTTAGAGAAAGAGAATTGATATATGACCTATTCGAAGCTGCCACCGGTATGCGAATGATGCATAATTATTTTAGGATTGGAGGAGTGGCTGCCGATCTACCCTATGGCTGGATAGATAAATGTTTGGATTTTTGCGATTATTTTTTAACAGGGGTTGCTGAGTATCAAAAACTTATTACTCGGAATCCTATTTTTTTAGAACGAGTTGAAGGCGTAGGCATTATTGGGAGAGACGAGGCATTAAATTGGGGTTTATCGGGACCAATGCTACGAGCTTCCGGAATAGAATGGGATCTTCGTAAAGTTGATCATTATGAGTCTTACGACGAATTTGATTGGCAGGTTCAATGGCAACGAGAAGGGGATTCATTAGCTCGTTATTTAGTACGAATCGGTGAAATGACAGAATCCATAAAGATTATTCAACAGGCTCTGGAAGGAATTCCAGGGGGGCCTTACGAAAATTTAGAAATGCGACGTTTTGACAGATTAAAAGATCCTGAATGGAATGATTTTGAATATCGGTTTATTAGTAAAAAGCCTTCTCCAACTTTTGAATTGTCGAAACAAGAACTTTATGTGAGAGTTGAAGCCCCAAAAGGAGAATTGGGGATTTTTCTGATAGGAGATCAGAGCGTTTTTCCTTGGAGATGGAAAATTCGCCCACCAGGTTTTATCAATTTGCAAATTCTTCCTCAGTTAGTTAAAAGAATGAAATTGGCTGATATTATGACAATACTAGGTAGCATAGATATCATTATGGGAGAAGTTGATCGTTGAAATGATAATTGATACAACAGAAATAGAGACTATCAATTCTTTTTCCAAATTGGAATCCTTAAAAGAAGTCTATGGGATCATATGGATGCTTGTCCCTATTGTGACTCTTGTATTAGGAATCACAATAGGTGTACTAGTAATTGTTTGGTTAGAAAGAGAAATATCTGCAGGAATACAACAACGTATTGGGCCTGAATATGCCGGCCCGTTAGGAATTCTTCAAGCTCTAGCAGATGGGACAAAACTACTTTTGAAAGAGAACCTTATTCCATCTACAGGAGATACTCGTTTATTCAGTATCGGACCATCCATAGCAGTAATATCTATCTTTCTAAGTTATTCAGTAATTCCTTTTGGTGATCACCTTGTTCTAGCCGATCTTAGTATTGGTGTTTTTTTTTGGATTGCCATTTCAAGTATTGCTCCCGTTGGACTTCTTATGTCGGGGTATGGATCAAATAATAAATATTCCTTTTTAGGTGGTCTACGGGCAGCTGCTCAATCAATTAGTTATGAAATACCATTAGCTCTATGTGTGTTATCAATATCTCTACGTGTGATTCGGTGAGACCTAAAATTGATCCAAATTCTTTTCTTTCTAGAAACAAGGATAAAAAGATTTGATTGATTATATATATTTTTTTTCTTCAGCATTTGAGTTGATGAACTAAATCAGATAGTTATATGAGTGAAAGAAAACGGCTTCTAAATTTGCAGTAAAAAAGTTGAGTCTCATTTCCTATGTACAAGAATCAAATGGTGAAAAAAGTAAACATAAGCAAGAGAGATTGTTTACCCCAAGATTCGTGAATTGTCATGATAGCTTGAAGCGGGTTCAAAAGACCAACTCTATGGAGTTTTTACTGTCTATTACCATAGATGGATTTCCACAA